CGCTCTTCCGATCTGGGGGGGGTAAGACGAGGCCCAGGACGAGGAGACTCGTCGTAGTCGTTGTTATACAAGCGAATTATAGAATTCCTTGTGAGTAGTTATTATGATTAGCGAACTTGAGGTGGGACGAGTGTGACCTGTAGGTTGCACGAGGAGGGCTCTGGGGTGGCGGAAGGGATGGCTGAGACCGACCACCGAGAGGAGTATTGTTTATTAGAGCTTGAGATTTGGTGGTGGAGCTGCACATAGTGGTACTGTATCAGGTATGTCTACCTGATACAGCGTCGGGGCTTGGTTGGGGCCGGCCGACGGTACCACTTGTGTTATTTGGGATAGGACGATCCGATTAGGTTATGTTGTAAGATATATTATGTATTATTATATTGATGAGCTTGCATAAGACATATAGTGATGCTATGTTAGGTATGTCTACCTAACATAGATACTGGGCCTGGTATGGTAAGGCAGTGGTATCACCTATATGGGATATACGGATTGATGATTAGGAAGGATATAAGTGTTCTTTTTTTATATTCGCAAGCGTTATTTATTTTTATAAAATATAAAAGGTAATTCATTATATGTATGTAAAGTAGGTGGAGAGTTAAATATTCATTCTAATTTTATATGTATTCAATATTAATTTTAAAATATGAATATAATTTTTTTTAAATAACTTTTTTCCTTTCGTACTAAAAGGTTTTTATTTTTAATTGTAGATAGAAACCTTCCTGTCTTGCGACGGAATGAACTCAAATCATGTAAGATTTTTAAGGTCGAACAGACCTACCCTTTATAACTTCTACATTATTTGGATATCTTAATTCAACATAGAGGTGACAAACTTTAATTTCGATATGATCTCTAGATTAAAATTATTCTGTTATCCCTAAGGTAGCTTTTATTTATTAATCGTTATTATTTTTATTTATTAATAACGGGTCAATATAACCTATTTTTATAATTGTTAAATTTATTTATTATACAATAAATTATTATATTAATTTTGTTTACCTTTGTTTATAATAAAAGGTAGTCGCCCCAACTAAACTAACTATCTTTTTATAATAAAAATATTATTATTTTTAAATTTAAAAAAGATTTTAGTTAAGCTCTATAGGGTCTTTTCGTCTTACAATTTTAAATAGCATCTTAACTATTACTTCAATTTAATAAGTTTTTTTTTTAAGACAGTGAAATATTCGTTTAACCATTCATACTATCCATTAATTAAATGGCAAATGATTATGCTACATTATTACAGTCAGAATACTGCATCCGTTTAATTTTATTTTTATAATTTAATATATTTATTTTAAAATCACTGGGCAGGTTTCACTTTGAATTTTTTTCTTAGCTATGTTTTTGGTAAACAGTCGATATTTATTTTGCCGAGTTTCTTAAAAAAAATTAAGTATATTTATAATTTCTACTTGATTTAGTTAAGTACAGTAATTTCTATTAAATTTTCTAGTTGATTTTATAGTATTCCTTTTTTTATGAGAATCTGTATTATCTTATTCAATTATAAAAATAAGAATACCTTAGAAATAAATTATTCTTATTAATACTTACATTATTTATTCTAATTTATTTATTATTATTAAATAGAAAACCTTATTATTATTTTTATTCGAATTTTTTAAATAAATAATACTATATTAAAAGAGTAAATTTTTATTAAAATAAACTTTTACGTATTTTTTAAAGATTGGCTGTTTCTAAGCCTATTTATTTTTTATTAAAATAATAAACTTATTTAAATATTAAAAATAAAGTATATTTAATTTCGATTAAAGTTTTTTCTTTTTTGACAATAAATTTTATCACTTAAAGTCTTAATATTCATATTGAATAAATTACTTATATAAATTTCATAAGGAACCAGCTATATCCATATTCGTTTAGTTTTTCGCTGCTAATTGTAAATTATTTAAAAATTATTCTACATTTACTAATTATTTCATAAAATTATTTACAATTAGATCATATGGTTTCGGGTAATAAAAACTATAAAGTGTTAAATAATAAAATATTTGTTTTTATTTTTTCTTGTAAGATCATTATACAAAAGGTAATTGTTTATCAATGTTTTATTTCTATTAATTTATAAAATTTCCTTCACAGTACTTTATTTATAGATAATATTAAAAGAGTTATTTTATAAAATACAGTTTTTAATTTCATTCTCCATTACTTTAAAAAAAATCTTTAAAAATTACTAAGATGTTTCAGTTCATTTTTTTTTTTCATTTATGATAAATATTATTTTTTTTATAATTACATTTTTTATTTTATTTTACTTTAATATTTCTATTTTAAAAAAGATGAAATATTTAATTAAATTCTGTTATAGTGGGGAGGGTAAACTTTTAGTTTTACTAAAAGTTTTACCTCCCCACTATAACAGAATTTAATTAAATATAAATGATTCTAATAAATAATTTTTTATTTTATAAAGATGGTGCAGAATTTGATCAATTAAGTTTTCAAGATGTTGCTAGTCCTTTAGGTGAGCAACTTATTTTTTTTCATGATAATATTATGTTTATAATTGTTGTAATAACTATTTTAGTAGGATGAATAATGGTTTCTTCATTTATCAATAAACATTATTATAAATATTTAATTCATGGTACTATTATAGAAATTATTTGAACATTAATTCCTGCTATAATTTTATTATTTATAGCATTTCCTTCTTTACAATTATTGTATTCTTTAGACGAAATAACTGATCCTTCTTTAACTATAAAAGCTATAGGACATCAATGGTATTGATCTTATGAGTATTCTGATATAGAAGAAGATTCTATAGAATTTGATTCTTATATGATTCCTAGTTCTGATTTAGAAAATGGGGATTTAAGATTATTAGAAGTGGATAATAAAGTTATTATTCCTTTAAATACAGAAATTAGAATTATTATAACAGGAGCTGATGTTATTCATTGTTTTACAGTTCCTTCTTTAGGTATTAAAGCTGATGCTATACCTGGTAGATTAAATCAAGTTAGTTTTTTAATAAAAAGATCTGGAATATATTATGGACAATGTTCTGAAATTTGTGGGTCTGATCATTCTTTTATGCCTATAGTTATTGAAGCAGTATCTCAAGAAAAATTTGTTAATTGAATTATTGATCAAAAAGATAATATTTAATAATAGAGTTTATCTCTTCAAAGAACTTGATTAAGTAGATCAAATAATCTTCAAAATTATTAGTGTTGGTTCAAATCCAACGTTCTTTGATATGTCTCAACTTGATATGTCAATATCTTTTTATCATATAATAGGTTTAATATTATGTTTTTATATATTTATTCATTTAATTTCTACTATTTTAATTAAAAATTGATATAATAATAAAATAAGATTAAGTAATATAGATTTAAAATATTATTTTAAAAGTAAAAATAATTTAAATTTTATAAAAAAAATACTTAAAATATAATGACATCTTATTTTGATCATTTTATAGTTATACAAATTATAAATCCTTATATTACAGATTCTTTTTTAGTTATTTTTTTTGTAATTATATTATATTATTTTTTAAGTTATAATATTTTTATTATACCAAATAGATTACAAAATATTATAGAAGTTATTATAGATCATTGAATTTTGGTAATACAAGAAAATTTAGGTTTAAAATTTAATTATTATATCTTACCATTAATAACTTTGTTTATGTTTATTTTAGGTATGAATTTATTTGGTTTTTTTATTTATACTTTTCCCCCTACAACTCATATTACAATTACATTTGGGATGGCTATTTCTATTTGAATGGGTGTTATAATATTTGGTTTTATAAATTTTAAAAGTTCATTTTTAAGTATATTTATGCCTACTGGGGCTCCATTAGGTTTATCTCCTCTTTTAGTTATAATTGAAATAGCTAGTAATATATCTAGACCTATTGCATTAGGTATGAGACTTGCTGCTAATTTAACAGCTGGTCATATATTATTAACTATTTTAGCAGATTTTGGTTGTAAATTACTTTTTTATTCATATTCAATAAGTAATCTTTTTCCTATTTTTATTATTATTTTTATGACTGGTTTAGAAATAGGAGTATTAATAATTCAAGCTTATGTTTTTTGTTTACTTTCTATGATATATTTAAAGGATAGTATAGAGTTACACTAATGGAAAAAGTTTATCATCCTTATCATTTGGTAGATCCTAGTCCTTGACCTTATATAATGGGTTGTAGTGTATTTTTAACTACTTTAGGTTCTGTTATTTATTTTCATTATAGTAATAATATATTAGTATTTATAGGATTAACTTTTATTTGTTTGTGTCTTTATCTTTGATTAAAAGATGTAATTAGAGAAGGAACTTATCAAGGTTTACATACTAAAGCTACTTTAAATGGTCTTAAAATGGGTTTTATATTATTTATTGTTTCAGAAATTTTATTATTTTTTTCTTTTTTTTGAGCTTTTTTTCACAGTAGTTTATCCCCATCAGTTGAAATAGGTGTTTTATGACCACCACTAGGTATAGATCCTTTAAACCCATTTTCTGTACCTTTATTAAATACAGCTATTTTACTTAGTTCAGGTTCAACAGTAACTTGAACTCATCATAGTATTATATCTGGTAATAGAAGAGAAGCTTTAATAAGTTTAAGTATAACAGTAAGTTTAGGGATTTTTTTTACATTATTACAAATTTTTGAATATATAGAAGCACCATTTTGTATAGCAGATTCAGTTTACGGTTCTACTTTTTTTATAGCAACAGGTTTTCATGGTTTTCATGTTTTAGTTGGTACTATATTTTTAAGTATATGTTTATTAAGATTAAATTATTCTCATTTTACTAGATCACATCATTTTGGGTTTGAGGCTGCTTCTTGATATTGACATTTTGTAGATGTAGTTTGATTGTTTTTATATATTTGTATTTATTGATGAGGTTGTTAAATAGCCTATAGGTAATATAAAGTAAACTAATGGTAAGTTGTTAGGCTCATAACCTAAATATATAAGTTCGATTCTTTTCTTTATATATGTTATATAATTTATTTTATTTTTCAATATTAATTTTATTCTTTGGGATTATATATATAAATTTATTTAAAAAAGATAAAATATTGTTTATATTTTTTATTTTATTTTTCATATTTTTTTGATTTAATAAATATTATTATTTAATATTTTTATATTATGATAATTGAAAAAATTTAGTAATAATATTTATGTTTTTTATATTTTTTTTAATAAATAATTTAATAAAAAAATTTAATTTTGAAGAGTGAATTTTAAGTTTTATTGTTTTTTTTGGTTCTATTGTTATAATAACTTGTAATCATTTTTTTATTTTATATTTAGGATTAGAACTTCAAACTTTTTCACTTTTTATTTTAATTTCTAAAAATAGATTATGATTAAAAAGTTCTGAAGCTGGTCTTAAATATTTTATATTAGGAGCTTTATCATCAGGTTTATTTTTATTAGGAATTTCTATTATTTTTATAAATGGTTATTCTTTAAATATTCAAGATTATATTTTTAGTTTTTGATATAAAGAAAATATATTAATATTTTCTTTTTTATTTATATTTTTATCTTTATTTTTTAAAATAAGTTTATTTCCTTTACATTTTTGAATTCCAGATATTTATGAAGGATCTTCTTGAAAAATTATTGGTTTAATAGGTACTCTACCAAAAATAAGTATTATATATTTATTAATTCAATTTAAGGAAATGACAGATATATTTATTATTTGTTCTTTAATGTCTATTATAATAGGAACATTAGGAGCTTTAAATCAAACAAAAATAAAAAGATTGTTAGCATATAGTAGTATAAGTCATATAGGTTTTATGATTTTAATATTAAATATATATAATCAAAAAAGTTTTTCAATAAATAATATATATTTATTTATTTATATAATAAGTTTTATATCTATTATTATATTAATTTCTAATTTAAATATAAGTAATAATAATTATATAATAGAATTAAGTAGTAATCAATTTATAAATAAAATAATAGGTATATCTTGAATTATTTTATTATTATCTATTGCAGGTATTCCTCCTTTATCTGGTTTTATATCAAAATGATTAGTACTTTGAACAATTCTTGAAGAAAATTATATAATATCTAGTATAATTTGTATATTATTTTCAGCTATTGGTGCTACTTATTATATTAGATTAGTTAAAATAATTTATTTCCAAAAAAATTCTTCTTTTATTACATGAAAATCTATTTTATTTAATTATAATAATAATAATATATTAAATATAAATTTTTATTTTTTAGGGTTATTTACATTTTTTATTTTATTTTTCATATTAAAACCTACTCCTTTATTTTTATTTATTAATACTAATTTTATTTATATAAATTAAATGTATATCTTAATTTTATATTTACCATTATTAAGTTTTATAATATGTTCTTTATTAGGTAGAAAAATAGGTTTTATAGGTACTAAAATTATATCTAATTTGTTATTATGTTTAAGCTGTTTAATTTCTTATATAATTTTTAATGAAATTGTTAATAAAGAAATTAATATAAATATTTTAATGTTTAATTGATTTAATATAGGATTTTTATCTAATGATTTTGGGTTTTTATTTGATATGATTACTTCTTCAATGTTAATTTTAATAACTTCTATATCTTTTTTAGTTCATATATTTTCTACTTCATATATGAGTGATGATCCTCACTTACCAAGATTTATGTCTTATTTATCTTTATTTACATTTTTTATGGTAGTTTTAGTTACTGCTAATAATCTTATTCAATTATTTATAGGTTGAGAAGGTGTTGGATTATGCTCTTACTTATTAATAAATTTTTGATATACACGTATTCAAGCTAATAAAGCAGCAATAAAAGCTATGGTAATTAATAAAGTAGGTGATATAGGTTTATTATTAGCTATAATATTTATTTGAAAGAATTCAGGTCTTACTTTATATAATAATATGTTTCCTTTATATTCAATTATAAATTTAGAAAGTTTTGTTAATTGAATTAATGTTCTTTTATTAATTGGTGTAATTGGTAAATCAGCACAAATTGGTTTACATATGTGATTACCAGATGCTATGGAAGGACCAACTCCTGTTTCTGCTTTAATTCATGCAGCTACTATGGTAACAGCAGGTGTTTTTTTAATAATAAGAATTTCCCCTTTATTTGATTCAACACCATTGATTCTTTTAATTATAGTTTTTGTTGGTAGTTTAACTTCTTTTTTTAGTGCTAGTATAGGATTAACTCAAAGTGATATAAAAAAAATTATAGCATATTCTACTTGTAGTCAATTAGGTTATATGGTTATGATATGTGGTTTTTCATATTATAATTCTAGTTTATTTCATCTTTTAAATCATGGATTTTTTAAAGCTCTTTTATTCTTAAGTGCTGGATCTATAATTCACGCTATTAATAATGAACAAGACCTAAGAAAAATGGGAAATTTAAAAAATTTTTTACCTTTCTCTTATATATGTGTTGTTATTGGTTCTATGTCTTTAATGGGTTTACCTTTTTTAACTGGATTTTATTCTAAGGATTTATTATTAGAATTAATTTATCAAAAACATTATTTATCTTTTTCTTTATGATTAGGGTTAGGAGCTACATTTATGACAGCTTTTTATTCTTTTAGATTAATTTATTTTTCTTTTTTTTCAAATCCTCAATATAATAAAAAAATAATTAAAATTTTACACGAAGGAAGTTGAAATTTATTAACCCCCTTATTTTTTCTTACTTTATGTAGTATCTTTATAGGATTTATTTTTCAAAATTTTATTATGATAGATATATCCCCAATTATGTTATTAAATTTAAATAAATTTATCCCTTTTATATTTAGTTTATTAGGGTCTTTTTTTTCTATATTATTAGGTTATTTAATTATAAAATGATGATTTATAAATTTTTATAATATATTAAATAAAATTTATAATTTTATTACTAAAACTTGATATTTTGATTATATTATAAATTTTTATTTAGTAAAACCATTTTTAAATTATGGTTTTATTTATACTTATAAAATTATTGATAATCAATTACTTGAAATTATTGGTCCATTTTATTTAACAAAAGAATTTACTAATTATTCAAGTTATTTAAGTAAATACCATTTAGGTAAGATAACAAGTTACTCTTTTGCATTTACATTTTTTATTTTATTTTTCATATTTAAGTTTTAATAACTTAATTCTTTTGATTTTGGAGAATTAAAAATAAAAAAATTATTTATACATGTTAGTGAAAGCATACAAGTGAGTAAAAACTAAAACAAATTAATTAATATCAGGATTATTTTAATATAAAATATTGAATAACCTAAAACATTAAGTCATATAACCACGTTTTAAATGAAACAATGTAAAATCCAAGACAGCAGTAAAGAATTTTATACAATTAATAAAATATTAGATATAGTTATTATTATTTAGTTTTGTCTAATTAAGTGCCAGCAGACGCGGTTAAACTTAAGAAGCTAATTTTTATAAATAAAAAGGTTATTAATATATAGAATATAAAATAATGTAAAAATAAAATTATTGATTTGGTTAAATAATAACAATAATAGTAAAATCAAATATAAAAATATTATACAAAGTTTTTTAAAATATGAAAAAAAAATATTAAATAGGATTAGATACCCTAGTAAATTTTTATGTAAATAAATAAAATTATATTAACCTGAATATTATACTTTTAAGAGTGAAAATCAAAAATTTTGGCTGTTTATTTTCCTATTAGAGGAATATGTATTTTAATTTGATAATCCACAAAATATCTTACCTATTTTTGAAAATCAGGTGTTGCATGGTCGTCTTAAATTTAAATATATTATTTAAATTTAAACCTAAAAAGGTTAAAGTCAGATATTATGGCCCTTATAAATAGGGAATTTATGTATTACAATTATTATTATAATTTAAATATAAAATTGAAAAAATATTAAAATTTATTTAGAAAGAGAATTTAAAAGTAAATGAAAAAAGAAGGTTTCATTAAATAGGTTCAAATATGAGTACAAATTGCCCGTCGCCTTTATTAATAATTTATTAAAAATAAAGTAAGTCGTAACATAGTGGGAATAAGGGAACTTTTTCCTGTAAAAAATAATTTTACAAATGATTCAATTATTTAATTTTTTTTCCTTATTAATATTATTTTCTACAATAATGGCTATTATATCTTTAAATCCTATACAATCTGTTTTTTGATTAGTACTTATTTTTTTAACTTCTTCTGGGTTATTAATTTCTTTAAACTTAAATTTTATCCCTTTAATGATTATTATAATATATGTTGGTGCTATAGCCATATTATTTTTATTTGTAATTATGATGTTAGATATAATAGAATTAATAAAAATTACATCAATAAATAATATTTTACCTATATTATTTATAGTGGGAATAAACATAATTTTAGAATTATTATTAATATTCAAAGATAATTTAAAAGACTATATAAAATTGGATTTTATAAATTGATCTTTTGAAAATGTTGATCAAATTAATCTTATAGGAAATATTATTTATTCAGATTATTTTTATCCTTTTATATTAATCAGTATTTTATTATTAATAGCTATGATTGGAGCTATTGTACTTACTTTAGAATTAAGTATTATAACAAAAAGACAAATTTTAATTAATCAACATCAAAGAAATAATTCATGAACTTAGAATTTAAAATCATTTATATTTGTATATTAATAAGTTTTTTATTATCCTTTATAATTTCCTTTATTTCATTTATATTAAGTGAAAAAACTCCAGATAAAGAAAAAGTTTCAATTTATGAGTGTGGTTTTAATCCTATACATATTCCAGGAGAACCTTTTTCCATAAAATTTTTTTTAATAGCTATATTATTTTTAGTTTTTGATTTAGAAATATCTTATTTATTTCCTTGAAGTATTTGTACTAATTTAATTAATTTAAAAGGACAAATAATTATACTCTTATTTTTAATAATATTAATAATAGGATTAATATATGAATGAATAAAAGGAGGTTTAGAATGAGAATAATGATTTTTTCTTTAAATTCTCTTCCATTTATTATATTTACTTTAAGTATAATAGGAATTATTTTAAATCGTACTAATATTATTTTAATACTAATATGTATAGAAATTATGTTATTATCAATATCTTTAAATTTCATTTTACATTCTATAATATTAAAAACTATTTTAGGTCAAATATATTCTTTATATATAATAACAGTAGCTGCTGTTGAATCTGCTATAGGATTATCTATTATGATTTCTTTTTATAAATTAAAAGGTTCTATATCTATAAGATTTTTAAATTTGTTAAAGGGTTAATGGATAATTTAATTTTTATTATTTTTGAAATTATTAAATTTTTTATAATAATTATACCTGTTCTAATTTCTGTTGCTTATTTAACTTTAGCTGAAAGAAAAATTTTAGGTTATACTCAAATTAGAAAAGGTCCTAATGTAGTTGGAATTTATGGTTTATTACAACCTTTAGCTGATGGTGTAAAATTATTTTCAAAAGAAATGGTAATACCTAATCATGTTAGTATTTTATTATATTTTTTTGCTCCTATTTTTGCTTTAACATTATCATTAATTGTTTGAGGATTACTTCCATTTGGTAAAAATATAACTTTAAGTAATATAAATTTGAGTATTTTAGTAATATTTGCTATATCTTCTATAGGAGTTTATGCTATTTTAATTTCAGGTTGATCTAGTAATTCTAAATATGCATTTTTGGGGGCATTAAGAGCTGCTGCTCAGATGATAAGTTATGAAGTTTGTATAGGTTTAATTATAATAAATGTAATTTTATGTACTGGTAGTTTTAATTTAAATTTATTAATTATTTATCAAAATCATTCTATATGATTTTTATTTCCTTTATTACCAGCAGCTTTAATGTTTTTTATATCTTGTCTTGCTGAAACAAATAGAGCTCCTTTTGATTTAACAGAAGGAGAATCTGAATTAGTATCAGGTTATAATGTTGAATATTCTTCAATGTCTTTTGCATTATTTTTTTTAGCAGAGTATTCTCATATAATATTTATGAGTTTTTTATTTACTATAATATTTTTAGGTGGGTGAAAATTTTGAATATTAAAATTAAATTTAATTTATTTTTTAAAAGCAATTTTTATAATTTTTTGTTTTATATGAGTAAGAACATCTTTTCCTAGATTAAGGTATGATCAATTAATGAATCTTTTATGAAAAACATATCTTCCATTAAGTATTAGTTTAATAATAATTACAAATTCTATATTATGATCTCTAAATGGATTACCTATTAAAATATGTATTTAATATTTTTAATTATTTTAATTATATTTAGTATTATACATATAAATTTTATAAATAGAAATAATATAAAAAAATTAAAAAGATTATCTTTATTTTGATCAATTTTAATTTTATTTTTTTATATTATATTACTTTTAATATTTTCAGAATTTTCACAATTCCAATTTTCTTTAAATTTAAATTGATTTAAAATTTATTCTACATATATTTATTGGGGGGGTATAATATTTTCTGTTGATGGTATATCTATATTTTTTATAGGGTTAAGTATAATTCTTATTCCCATATGTTATTTAATAAGCTGAGAAAGTATAGAAAAATTTAATAAAGAATTTCTGATATTTCTTTTATTAATTTTAATAATATTAATAGGAGTATTTACAACTTTAGATATTTTAATATTTTATATATTATTTGAAGCTACCTTAATTCCAATGTTTCTTTTAATTGGTATATGAGGTTCTAGGGAAGAAAAGGTAAAAGCAGCATTTTATTTTTTCTTTTATACTCTTATAGGATCATTATTAATGTTAATTAGTATATTTAAACTTTATACTATTATAGGATCTACTAACTTTCAAGTTTTAATCAATATTGAAATCCCCTCTTATTTACAATTTTGATTTTTTATAGGTTTTACCATTAGTTTAGGAGTTAAAATACCAATGATACCAGCTCATATATGATTACCACAAGCTCATGTAGAAGCACCATTATCAGGATCAGTTTTATTAGCAGGTATATTATTAAAATTAGGAGGTTATGGATTTATTAGATTTATATTTCCTCTTTTTCCAATAGCATCAGAATATTTTTCCCCTTTAATAATATTAATTAGTATAATAGCTATTATTTATGGAGGTTTAACAACTTGTAGACAAAATGATATGAAAAGACTTATTGCTTACTCTTCTGTATCTCATATGGGTTTAGTAACATTATCTATATTTACTCACTCAATAGAAGGATTATTTGCTTCTATAATAATGATGATAGCACATGGATTAATAAGTTCAGGATTATTTATGTCTTCTGGAATTTTATATGTAAGACATCACTCAAGAATTATTAAATATTTTAAAGGTTTAACTACTATAATGCCAATATTATCTTCTATAACTTTAATTTTAATTTTATCAAATATAGGATTTCCTTTAACATTTAATTTTATAGCAGAATTTTTTTCAATATTAGCAGCTTTTAACTATTCATGAATTGTTGGGTTTATTTCTTGTATTGGTTCTTTAATAGCAACAATTTATGCTTTTTATTTTTATAATAGATTATACTTTGGAACCCTTAATTCTTATTTATTCAAACCTAGAGAAATTACTTATTTTGAATTTTGTTCTTTTATTCCTTTAATTATTTTAACTTTATTATTAGGTATATATCCAAATTATTTATTAAAATTTATATTAATAAGTTCTTACTTAAATATTAGTCTTTAAAAAGATTATCTTTAAAAATGAGAATAAGAAAAGAAAATCCTATTTTTTCACCTATTAATTCAACTTTAATAGATTTACCTGCTCCTGTTAATTTAAATTATCTTTGAAATTTTGGTTCTTTATTATTTATTTGTCTAATTATTCAAATTTTAACTGGAATATTTTTAGCAATGCATTATTGTGCAGATATAAACATTGCTTTCTCTTCAATAACTCATATAACTAGAGATGTTAATTATGGATTTTTATTAAAATATTTACATGCTAATGGTGCTTCAACATTTTTTGTATGTATGTATATACATATTGGAAGAGGTTTATATTATGGAAGTTATTTAAGAATACCATTATGAAATATAGGTATAATAATTATTTTAGTAATGATGATTACTGCTTTTATAGGTTATGTTTTACCATGAGGACAAATGTCTTTTTGGGGGGCTACTGTAATTACTAATTTTCTTTCAGCTATACCTTATATAGGAAATGATATAGTTCAATGAATATGAGGAGGTTTTAGTGTTAACAATGCAACTCTAAATAGATTTTATAGTTTACATTATTTATTTCCTTTTATTTTAGTGGGGTTAATAATAATACATATAGTTTTATTACATTCAACAGGATCAAATAGTCCTACAGGATTAAATACTAATTCAGATAAAATTCCTTTTCATATTTATTTTACAACAAAAGATTTTTATGGTTTTATATTATTATTTATATTTTTATCTTATTTAATATTTTATACTCCTAACTTATTAGGAGATCCTGAAAATTTTATCAAAGCAAATTCATTAGTAACACCAATACATATAATGCCAGAATGATATTTTTTATTTGCTTACGCTATATTAAGAGCTATACCTAATAAATTGGGGGGGGTAATTGGATTAGTACTTAGTATTTTAATATTATTTATAATTCCATTCACTCATACAAATTGGTTAAAATCTTTAAATTTTAGACCCATAGGAAAATTTATATATTGATTATTTATTTCTAATTTTTTTTTATTAACTTGAATAGGATCAAAACCAGTTGAAGAACCTTTTATTTTTATAGGTCAATTATCAGGATTATTTTATTTTTTATATTTTTTAATTTTTATCCCTTTAATAGGTATAATAGAAAATAAACTTTTATTTTATAAAAATAAATAACGCTTGCGAATAAAGAATGAATAACTATATAACACGTTGAATTTTTTCTACAAATCATAAAGATATAGGAACTTTATATTTAGTTTTTGGTTTATTTTCAGGTATGATAGGAACTGCATTAAGTATGCTTATAAGACTAGAATTAACTAGTCCTGGAGCTATGTTTGGTGATGATCACTTGTATAATGTTATTGTAACAGCACATGCTTTTGTTATGATTTTTTTTTTAGTTATGCCTGTATTAATTGGAGGATTTGGAAATTGATTTGTACCATTATTTATTGGGGCACCAGATATGGCTTTTCCAAGATTAAATAATTTAAGTTTCTGATTATTACCACCTGCTTTACTTCTTCTATTAGGATCATCCTTAATTGAACAAGGAGCTGGAACAGGATGAACTGTTTACCCTCCATTATCAGGAGTTCAAACACATTCTGGTGGATCTGTAGACATGGCTATATTTAGTTTACATTGTGCAGGTGCATCTTCTATAATGGGAGCTATAAATTTTATAACTACTATATTTAATATGAGAACACCAGGTATGACTATGGATAAACTACCATTATTTGTTTGATCAGTATTAATTACTGCATTTCTTCTTTTATTATCACTACCTGTATTAGCAGGAGCAATAACAATGTTACTTACAGATAGAAATTTTAATACAACTTTTTTTGATCCAGCTGGAGGAGGAGATCCAGTACTTTATCAACATTTATTTTGATTTTTTGGTCATCCAGAAGTTTATATTTTAATAATACCAGCTTTTGGAATAATTTCACAAATAATACCTACATTTTCCTCTAAAAATCAAATATTTGGGTATTTAGGAATGGTATATGCACAATTAGCTATTGCTTTTTTAGGATTTATAGTTTGAGCTCATCATATGTACACCATAGGAATGGATGTAGATACTAGAGCCTATTTTACAGCAGCAACAATGATCATAGCTGTACCAACTGGTATAAAAATTTTTAGTTGATTAGCTACTATGTATGGTGGTAAAATAAAATTTAATACCCCAATGTTATGAGCCACAGGTTTTATATTTTTATTTTCTGTTGGTGGTTTAACAGGTGTAATATTAGCAAATGGATCTTTAGATATATTATTACATGATACTTATTATGTAGTTGCACACTTCCATTACGTATTATCATTAGGCGCAGTATTCGGTATGTTTGCAGGATTTTATTTTTGATTTGGTAAAATAACTGGATATTCTTATAATGATTTTTACGGAAAAATACATTTTTGAATAACATTTATAGGAGTAAATTTAACATTCTTTCCACAACATTTTTTAGGATTAGCAGGTATGCCAAGAAGATATTCTGACTTTCCGGATAGCTTTTCTACTTGAAATTTAATAAGTTCATTAGGATCTACATTATCTATAATAGGTGTTATATGATTTATTTTTTTAACTTATGATGCATTTGTCAGAGAAGAAAAATTTATTTCTTGAAATAATAGTAATGAAATAAATACATTAGAATGAATATTTAACTCTCCACCTACTTTACATACATATAATGAATTACCTTTTATATTTTATAAAAATAAATAACGCTTGCGAATATAAAAAAAGAACACTTATATCCTTCCTAATCATCAATCCGTATATCCCATATAGGTGATACCACTGCCTTACCATACCAGGCCCAGTATCTATGTTAGGTAGACATACCTAACATAGCATCACTATATGTCTTATGCAAGCTCATCAATATAATAATACATAATATATCTTACAACATAACCTAATCGGATCGTCCTATCCCAAATAACACAAGTGGTACCGTCGGCCGGCCCCAACCAAGCCCCGACGCTGTATCAGGTAGACATACCTGATACAGTACCACTATGTGCAGCTCCACCACCAAATCTCAAGCTCTAATAAACAATACTCCTCTCGGTGGTCGGTCTCAGCCATCCCTTCCGCCACCCCAGAGCCCTCCTCGTGCAACCTACAGGTCACACTCGTCCCACCTCAAGTTCGCTAATCATAATAACTACTCACAAGGAATTCTATAATTCGCTTGTATAACAACGACTACGACGAGTCTCCTCGTCCTGGGCCTCGTCTTACCCCCCCCATCGGAAGAGC